GAGTTTTTTTGAACATATCAATAAGCTAGACCCATACTGCGTGTTGTTTCATTCCATAAATAAACTCGAACACTCAAGAAATCCGTTGGACAGGCCGATTCACATCTTTTACAACCGACACAGTCTTCTGTTCTTGGGGCGGAAGCAATTTGTTTAGCTTTACATCCATCCCAAGGTATCATTTCTAATACATCCGTGGGACAAGCTCGAACACATTGAGTACATCCTATACACGTATCATAAATCTTTACTGAATGTGACATTGGATCTATACATTTTTGAACGTCATAAATTTTCGATCTAGAAACTTATGAATATATCATATAATCTATTCCAATTAAATCCCAGACGAATCAATGAGTTAAAAGCCAGAATTTTTTCTAATGAATCTACTTCCGGATTTGGTTATAAGAAAGGTCCAAAATACTTTAATACTTTGATTTCTTATCGTTATGCAAAGATTATCTCTTCGTCGACGTGGCAGACATCTTGATTGAAATTGAGTTATGAGTCTAAGATATTTAAATTTATATGATGAATACTATTTATTTAAAAAATTTGATTGATTTATATAAGTAGATTTTCTATTTCGATAAATTGATGAAATAATAGCTAGTCCAATAGCTGCTTCAGCAGCCGCAATAGCCATAACAAAAATAGAAAAAATAGCTCCTTTTAATTGACGACTATCAAAAAAATCAGAAAATATTACAAAATTTATATTAATTGCATTCAATATAAGTTCAAGACACATAAGGGCCCTAACCATATTTCGACTCGTGATCAATCCATAGAGACCGATAGAAAATAAATAAGCACTCAAAACAAGTACATATTCGAGTATCATTAAACAACTCCTTCTCAATCTTGATTCATTTCAATATGAACAATAATACTAGCTGATTCGATTCAATCGAATCTAAGAAGACCGGAATAAAAAAATATATTGATAATAGAGGGGACTAAAGCATTTGTAGTTTATATACCAATTCGAGGCGAGTTCAAAGGATAAAGAATATAATAACTCAGAGCGGGGTTTTCTTTTGATTCCTCGTTCCATTTTTAGTTGAAAAGATTTCTTATTCCCGAGCTATAGCAATTGCACCTATTAACGAAACTAAAAGAATTATTGAAATCAGTTCAAATGGAAGAAAAAAATCTGTTGCTAAATGAATCCCAATTTGTTGACTATTACTTATCAAATCGTGCTCAATAATCTGACTTGATTTTGTAGTCCAAATAATCCCATACCACGATATATCTGGAATAGTAGAAATTAGTGAAACAAAAAGACTTATACAAACCATCGCAGTAAGCCCATCGCCAACAGCCCAAAGATGCAAATCTTTAGAATATTCTGAACCATTCAGGAACATCACGGCAAAAATAATTAAAACATTTATGGCTCCTACATAAATAAGGAGCTGCGCGGCAGCGACAAAATAGGAATTCAATAGAATATAGAATAAGGATATACAAACAAGAACCAATCCCAATGAAAAAGCCGAATAAATTGTATTAGGAAGTAAGACCACTCCTAAACCTCCTAATATAAGACCCAATGCCAGAAAGACTAAAAGAAAATCATGTATTGGTCCAGGTAAATCCATTATATATAAATAAGAAATAATTGAAATCTTTCATAACTTTATTGACCTGAACAGGAAAAGAAATCGTTCTTTTTTTTATGATAGGTAGGTTTTTCTTAATTAGACTTAATTTGAATTGAATGAAATTCAAATCGATGTGGTATAGTTATTGGACCGACCCTGTTCCTTTATCCCCAAGAGTAGTTTAATACCAAAGTCTATACTTTTAAAATTAGACTATAAAAAAAATTTTTAATCAAAATTAAAGTGGACTCTCACCAACTAATCAATATTTTTGATTTGTAGTTATTCAATAAGCAAAAAAGATTCTTCTTTTAGTTTTTGATCAAAAAACTTCATCGAGAATTCTTCTTGACTCAAGCATTTTTAGGTTAGTTCAAGTAAATTTAAAGCTGTTTGAATTGTGTAATCATTGATTACTGATATAGGTAATCGACCTAAGGAAATTTGATTATAATTCAATTGGTGGCGATCATATACAGAAAGTTCATACTCTTCAGTCATTGATAAACAATTTGTTGGACAATACTCAATGCAATTCCCACAAAATATACAGATTCCAAAATCAATACTATAATTAAGCAATCGTTTCTTTCTAATATTCGTTTCCAATTTCCAATCAACAACGGGTAGATCTATAGGACATACCCGAACACATACTTCACAAGCAATGCATTTATCAAATTCAAAATGGATTCGGCCGCGGAAACGCTCCGATGTAATCAATTTTTCGTATGGATATTGAATAGTTACGGGTAAACGATTTGCGTATGATAAGGTAATCATGAAACTTTGACCAATGTATCTCGTCGCTCGTATTGTTTGTTGACTATAATTCATCAACTCAGTTACCATATAGAACATATCACGAATACCTATAAATAATAATTTGAATACTTATTTCTTTCTCTTGTTTGAGACAAGTTGGGAATATAAAATACTGTATTCCGTTACAGGGAAAGAAGTTGGAAAGAAGTTGTTAATAATAGATTACCCAGAGAAATAGGTAAAAGAAATTTCCAGCCTAGATTTAATAATTGGTCCATTCTTAGCCTCGGTAAAGTCCACCTTGTTGTGATAGAAATGAACAAAAATAAATAAGTTTTGGCTAATGTAATAAAGATACCCATTACTGTTCCAAAGATTCTACCAACTTTATTGATTTCAAAAAGTCCAGAAGAAAATATGTACGGAATGGGAAAATTCCAACCTCCCAAGTAAAGAACTGTTACAAATAATGAAGAAACTAGGAGATTCAAATACGAAGCAACATAAAATAACCCGAATTTGATACCTGAGTATTCGGTTTGATAACCTGCTACCAATTCTTCTTCTGCTTCTGGTAAATCAAAAGGCAATCTCTCACACTCAGCTAGGGAAGAAATTAAAAAAACGATAAATCCTATAGGTTGACGCCACAAATTCCACCCCCCAAAACCGTATTTGGATTGCGCTTCAACTATATCAACTGTACTTGAACTGTTAGATAATCATAGTCGATGATAACATCACTGTCCCCATTGCTATTACAGAACCGTACATGAGATTTTCATTTCATACGGCTCCTCAAAGGTCACAAATAAATCTAAGGACCAATTCGCTACTCTTTATCTTGATATACTTTATCTTGATATATATAAAGATATAGGATAAGTCGAACCAAAATATATCATAAAGTCCTGAATTAGAATAATGGAATTCTGTCTGCTATATTCCAAATAAAGTGCTTCGGAATTTATCTTATCTTTTAAGAAGTTTCATTTTTCTTTATTGAATAATAACTTAAGCTTTGAATAAAATCGTTCTTATCGCACTATTCCTAGATATTTCAACCCGGCATTTTCAATTACGAAAAAATTGGGATCACATTATGAGTTCACGAATGATCTATCTCTTTAAATTAAATAGAGAAAAGAGAAAGATCCCTTTCTTTCTAGTGCAATTATATTCTTTAGATTTTGTTTTTTCGTTCCTATTCTCCTTTTCCAGGAAAGGGGATTTTTATTTTAAACCCAATTAAAGGATTACTTCGTTCTTGATAGTTATTTACTTAATCGGTGGATAGGAGTATACTCTAGATCGGAATCGGGGGAAGTACTTCTTGATCATTTCTACCAACTTAAAGTCCCAATCAGAATTCCTTTTATGTTATGCACAGAAAAATCCTATTGTGTTAAATTACATAATCTCTATTACAAATCCTTTGTGTACTTTGGTGTTTCTAACCACTCACCTCTTTTTTCATCATCCGTTAGGGTAAATATGTCTGGGAATACATAGAAAAAACCCCATACAGTTGATCTTTTACACCCGCTTCAAGCCATGATCACTAATAAACCAATCCTGGGGTAAAATAATGGTTACTTTTCCTTAACTCTTCTACATAACATAGAAAATGAGACTCAACCTTTTTGCTGCAAATTTATCGGCAGTTTATTTCACTCATATAACTATTTGGTTTCGTTCAACAACCCAATAAAAATGAAAATATATTTATCTAGAAAGATAAAGAGCTAGCGAAAATTTTCTGTCTTAACGAATCACACGTAGAGATATGGATAACACACATAGAGTTAATGGAATTTCATAACTAATTGATTGAGCAGCGGCCCGTAAACCACCTAAAAAGGAATATTTATTATTTGATCCATATCCTGACATAAGAAGTCCAATGGGAGCAATACTTGAAATTGCAATCCATAAAAAAATACCAATACTTAAATCAGCTAGAATAAAATGATCGCTAAAAGGAATTACTAAATAACTCAGTAGAATTGATATCACTGCAATGGATGGGCCGATACTGAATAAACGAATATCTCCTCGAGATGGCAGAATATTTTCTTTGAAAAGCAATTTTGTACCGTCTGCTAGAGCTTGAAGAATTCCTAAAGGACCAGCGTATTCAGGCCCAATACGTTGTTGTATCCCTGCGGATATTTGTCTTTCTAACCAAACAATTACTAGCACGCCTATTGTGATTCCTAATACAAGAGCCAAAATAGGTACAAGCATCGATATGATTCCAACTACTTCTTTGAAAGATTCCAACCTAGAAAAAGAATTGATCGCTTGTGCTTCTGTTGTATCAATTACCATTTTAACGATCAACTTCTCCCATAATGATGTCTATACTCCCTAATATCGTCATAATATCAGCCAATTTCATTCTTTTAACTAGCTGAGGAAGAATTTGTAAGTTGATAAAACCCGGAGGCCGTATTTTCCATCTCCAAGGATAAACACTCTTATCTCCTATCAAAAAAATCCCCAATTCTCCTTTTGGGGCCTCAACTCGCACATAAAGTTCTTGCTTCGATAATTCAAAAGTCGGAGATGGTTTTTTACTAATAAACCGATAATCAAAACCGCTCCATTTTGTATCCTTTAGTCCTTCAAAGCGTCGTATTTCTAAATTCTCATAGGGCCCCCCTGGAATTCCTTCAAGAGCCTGTTGAATAATTTTTATGGATTCTGTCATTTCAGTGATTCGAACTAAATAACGAGCTAATGAATCCCCTTCTTTTTGCCATTGGACTTCCCAATTGAATTCGTCGTAACACTCATACTGATCCACTTTACGGAGATCCCATTGTATTCCGGATGCCCGTAGCATTGGTCCCGATAAACCCCAATTTATCGCTTCCTCTCCGCCAATAATGCCTACCCCCTCAACCCGTTTTAAAAAAATAGGATTACGTGTAATAAGATTTTGATATTCAGCAACTTCTCTTAAAAAATAATCACAAAAATCCAAACATTTATCTATCCACCCATAAGGCAAATCAACAGCGACTCCTCCGATACGAAAAAAATTGTGCATCATTCGCATACCGGTGGCAGCTTCGAATAGGTCGTAGATCAATTCTCTTTCCCGAAAAATATAGAAGAAGGGGGTTTGTGCTCCAATATCGGCCATAAAAGGGCCGAGCCATAATAAATGCGAAGCTATACGACTTAATTCCAGCAGAATGACTCGGATATAGCTGGCCCTTTTAGGTACTTGAATATTGCCTAACTGTTCTGGTGCATTTACAGTTATTGCTTCTGTGAACATAGTAGCTAAATAATCCCAACGTGTTACATAAGGCAAATATTGTATAATTGTTCGATTTTCCGCAATTTTTTCCATACCTCTGTGTAAATAACCCAATATTGGTTCACAGTCAACAACATCTTCCCCATCTAAAGTAACAATGAGTCGAAGAACGCCGTGCATTGATGGGTGCTGAGGACCCATATTGACTATCATGAGGTTGTTTCTGGTAGCTGGCGTAGTCATAGCTTTTTTCCCGATTCATTCTTCCATGAATTGTTGAAAGTGAAAAGAAGTCCATTAAAGTAAAATTAAAATTGAAGTGAAAAATGCAAACTCCCTCTTCAACCAGCTTTTGTTTCTCGAATATTCAAGTGATTAATTAATTCTGTATAACGTATTCTATTTTTTTTTGACAAATAGGCCAGTAACCGTTGACGTTTTCCCAGAATTTTTCTCAGGCCTCTCTGAGACAAATAGTCTTTTTTGTGCAATTCAAAATGTGAAGTAAGTTTTCGTATCTTATTGGTGAAATTCATTATTTGAAATTCAACCGAACCCTTGTTTTCTAGGTTTTCCTCTTGCAAAAGAATTGAAACGAATCCTCTTTTAACCATAACAGAATTTTTCCTCCTCCCCCCCCTTTTTTATGGGTTTTTGATCAGAAATAATAATACCAACGCTTTTAATATAGTATACATATACACAAGAATCATAATTATTATGATTCTTATGTATACTTTTTTTTATAGATTCCTTAAATGTTATCAATTAACATAACATCATTCAACGTATTTTCAATTTAGGATCTACAGTTAATTTTAATGGTAGATACCTACCAATATCAAATTTGACTAGATACTAGACAAAAAAAAGCAGCGAACACAAAAAATCAATGATCGGCACATTTTTGAGCAGGGAACACAACAAATCAATGAGCGGAACCTTTTTGGATTTTATATTTTTATTTTTGAATCGTGGTGGATACATATATAGTCTTAACATACTTAGACGACTCCCATTATTAGTATTAAACCAATAACGATTCATACAAGCTAAATCTTCTAATCGATAATTAGGCCAAAGAAAGGACTTTAATTTTATTAATTCATTTTGGTCTCTATTGCGATTTTTACCTTTCGGTAAAAAGGAACCCCATTTTTTTTTCTTAGTCCGCTTGAAAACTGCTTGATTTCGATCGACTTGGTCTCTATTGTGATGTTCACCTTCCGATGGAAAGGTTATCGTAACGCACCTCAAAACTGCTTGCTTTTCATGCACTTGGTCTCTATTTTGATGTTTCCCTTCCGATGGAAAGAAACCCCAGTTTTTTTTCTTAGTCCGCTTGAAAACTACTTGAGTTATATCTACAACCTTCCGATTTTTAAACTTTAAAGAAGTGAGAATTTTTAATTTCCGCCTACCTCTAGAGGATAAAATATTTTCGGGAATAGGGAAATCATAATTATTTTTAGTTCTTGCTGGTCTTTTATAAGGCAATAAATTGATTAGGAATTTAATATGAGCCTCACGTTCGGACATCTTGCGCACGTCACGAATGGGTTGCAAAACCACTCTCAAACAGTACATATTCTCAGCCGTCGATTTTCTGCGCGAAACTGAGATGAACTCAGGCTCTAATTTTCTTCCCTCTAAAGAAGTTATTATTGCCCTAAGCGCTCTGCCGGGATTTTTTTTATACTCCGATAAGTTGGTAAATGGCTTCAATCTACTCTCCAGTCTTTGCTCCACAGCTGGATTATACCATAGTTTTTGAGAAACAAAAAAATGTTTCATAAAACTACGAAGAAAGCGTTCGTGAGTTTTATTTCTTTCTGGTCCTTTAGTTTTATTTATTCGTTGGTCTAGTATTGTTCTTTTTAATCTTTCAAATTCCGTTTCGGCTTCGCTTCTGTTGTCGGGCCCGCGCTCCAAATTTACAGAGCCAGTATAAAAACCGAAGTTTTGTCTTAGAGTAAAACGATATTCTTTCAAAAGAAACGCTACTTCTGAGAAGAACCAAAAAAACGAATTCACTACTACTTTTTGAAATACTTTTTTAAGTTTATCTTTATCTTTTTCTATGTTTATCCACTCAAAATAGATTTCTCTATCGGAATTAGATGGATCCGATTCATTATCATTCACATATAGTTTTGAAAAAAAACCATATTTTCTATCTAACTTTTTACGCCTAGACTCAAAGTTTATAGAACGAGAAATGAAGTGGACTCTGCTATTTTTTATATTACTATCCGTCTCTTTTGAAAGTCTGTTATTTTTATTCAAATTTGGTACTCCATAAATAGATGATTCTTTTTTCGTTTGAGAATTTAAACAGACATCTAATAAACGGCTAAATCTATAGCATTTACGCAATTTTGCGTCGCGGGAATCTACTTGATAAGAAGTTTGATTTGTATAATCAAATGAAAATAAAAAGTCTTTTTCTTTTAAACCCCATTGTTTAAAATCTTTATTTTTGGCTGTCCAACGGTGATTCACTTGAGTTCGCCATTTTTGTGGTATTAATCTAGACCATTCAATCGGAGAGTTGTATTGAAAATGACCTCTTAACCAGTTTTTCCATTGATCATAACTTTGAAGTTTTTTATCCTTTAATTGTGAATTCGATATTCCAAAAGAATTCTTTATTGTTGGCTTAATAAAAAAGGAGGTTTCTTGATATTCAAGAACAGATCTTAATTTAGATAAGTTTACAACTTCGAGTTGGGATAATTTTAAAAATACATAGCCTTGCGATATGCAAGATAAGTCATAAAATATATGTGAATTCTTCTTAATAGGTTTTGACTTTTTGATAGACGAAATGGAAAAAAAGTCATTATCTTTTTCAGTTATTTCATTTTGAGATTTATTTTTTTTATTATTTGAAATGTATTTTCTTTTCAAAAAAAAATTTCTTATTATTAATTGAATAAAATGTTTTGTAGTGATTACGGAAATATTTATTATAGGTAGAAAGCTATCTATGTATTTTTTTCCAATAAAAATTTTTATCCAATAATAAAATTTTTTGATTAATCGAACATTTATTCTTTTTAATATTTTTAATATTTTCCAACTATCTTTGTGTAGTTGTGACTCTAATTTTACATTTAAAATATTATTAAAATCGGGAGGGATTTTATTTTTTTTTATTTCAGAAATTTTTTTTATTTTCGTTTTTTCAAGTCCTTTTTTTTTATTTCTTATTTTGTTTATTGTATCACTTAGCTTCTTTATTTCTAGGTCTGTTTTTAATTTCAAATCTATAGATCCACTTTTAGTAAATGATTTGTCTTTCATTTTAATTGATTTAGAAAAATTTTTCAATTTACCTAATGCAGTTGAATTTCCCTCCGAAAAGTATTTTTCCCTTATTTTAAAAATTAAAACCGATAGTACTTTCTTTGTCTTTTTTTTTATTTTCTTTTTTAGTTTTTTAAAAACAGGTTTTAAAAAGGGAATCAAAGGGAACGAATCCCAAGATCTTGTTCGGGGAGAACCGAAAGTCTGTTCGGCCTCCATCCCAAAAACTGTTAAATAATAAAAATTTTTTTGAACTTGTTTACTTTTAATCCTTTTTCTTTTAATCCTTTTTTTTTTTTCAGAATCTTGTAGTTTAGATTTGCACCAAGGTTTCAAGGAGAAAGGATCCCTTATTCTTATGGAGAAACCTTCTTCATAAAACGTTTCAATAACGTCGACGAGCCGTAATTCAGTACCAGAATTGGTACATACAACGTGTTTTTCTTTAGCCCATTCTTTAAAATCTGCATCAAATTCCGAAACTCTATATAATAAATAATGGGGCGTATTTTTAGCTATTATCATCAAAGGGAATAGAATATATTGTCTAAAAAGAGATTGTATTACTAATAAACAACTTCTTATTTGGGGTCCATAAGAAAGTTCCTCCCAAGCTTCTCTTGTTTCTAGTCGAGCGATTCGCTCCCATTTGTTTTCGTTTTTTTCTCTCGGCCCGTTTATTAGCTCTTTTGTTTTTTCATCACCAAAAATGAAACTTTTTAAGTTGTTTAAATCAAAAATATAAAAAATGAAACTTTTTAACTTTCTTATAAAGTTTGTTATAAAGTTTGTTATAAAGTTTTTTATTTGTAAGTTTTTTATTTTTAAGTTGCTTATTTGTATTTTTAAGTCGCTTATTTTTAAGTTTCTTATTTCCAAAAGTTCTAAAAAAAGTTTCCGGAATAGACCCACTAGATGACTTTGGGTTTTGCCCCAAAAAAGGGGGGAACGTGGTTTTGGAATAAATATCCCTGCAATAGGTTTCTTCCTTTCAGTGCGACGAGTGTCGTAAATTATGTGTTTACGAAAATCGGGGTAAAAAATATACGTCGTCTTCTTCACCCTCCGTTTTACTCTTTTAGTCATCGGGTTTATATAACTAAAAAGCACTAGTATTTTAAACCCTCTGCTTCGAATAAGGGGTTCTTCTACCTTCCACGGCACGGGTCTCCTAAAGAAATTAAAGTGCAACTCATTGACTAATACGGTTGTCCATTCAGGTACTTTTTTGTTTATTTGCTTCGCTTGTCTCATGGATTTGTTTATTAGGTGTCTATTATTGTTCACAAAAAGCAAATCGCGGGTGCAATCCAAAAAATCTAAAATACTATTTTGTTTAAGTTTCGTTATCTCACTTAATGAGGCATCTGTATTTTCCCATAAACGGTTTGTTATTATCTCACTTAATAAGGTATCTGACTTTTCCCAGAAATTTACTGTAGATCTTGTACGAAATGGTCCACTGATCAAAGGATCGTGTTGTTGAAGTACGTGAGTTTTTTTTTCTTGAATCGTCTTATTTTGATCTGCCTGCAATATATTTTTTTTTTCAAGTATTTCTGAAAAAAAAAATCCTTTGTTTAAAGCACAAATTCTATGTAGAAATGTTTTTTGTTCTGTGGTCTTTTTTTTTTTATGGCTAGAAAACCTATTTTTATACAGTGAAGGTTTTACGGGTTTTAGCTTTCTAGTTATTTTCTTGTTTTTTAGCTTTCTAGTTATTTTCTTGTTTTTTAGCTTTCTAATTATTTTCTTGTTTTTCAGCTTTCTAGTTATTTTCTTGTTTTTCAGCTTTCTAGTTATTTTCTTGTTTTTTAGCTTTCTTTTCGACTCTAGTTTGTTTTCTATCATTTCCCAAAAAGTTAATAAACTGGGTGGATATGAAAAAGATAGTCTTTGTTTTCCATCACTTTTGCCTATCCCAAAAAAATTTTGGGACATCCCATCTCTTTTTAGAATCGATCCCGATATAGTTTTTTTAAGGTATGGTCTTGTTATATAACGAAATGGTTTATTCCATTCTTGACAATTAAAAAGCAAGAGCACAGGCAATTTTTCAACAAAGTCAAACCAAAAAAATAATATATTTTCCTTTTTTTCTTTTTCTACTTCGTCGGAAAGAAAATAGATGCTGAATCCTTTGTTTTCATCTTTAGCTAATCTCCTGGCATAAGTTATTTCCTTCTTTAGGTTTTTTTCTTGTTCTCTCCTTTCCATTGCTTCTTCGCTTTCGTCTTCGGGTTCCTTTACAATGAAGATGTTCTTGTCGTATACTTGGTTCTCGTCGTCTCGGTATCTATCTTTTATATCTTGTGTTTGCTTTTCTACACTTCTTATTTCCTCGCTTTCCCTTCGTATTGCTAGCGTTTTCGTTTTCTTACAAAACGAGATGAAGAAGGGCATTTTTCCCAAATACAAGAGACAGATGAAAAATAAGAAAATATTAAAGCTTCGTTTCGGATAATTTATCACATCTAAGGTAAAAAAGATAATGTTCGACATATATGGCTTAATTTCTTTCGGAATCTTCTTATGAATTAGCATGGCCCGATGCCATCTCATCAAATTAACTGGTTCTATCCAGTCTGATACCGACCTAACCCCTTGCATAAGTAAACAGAAACTAATTACCCAACCCAAAAAACTACTTGAAAAAAATATAATCTTGTTGTTGCAGCAAAACAAATTACTGTTGACTAATCTGACTAACGTCGAACTCGGCAAAAGGGTCTGGTTGAATAACGGAAAAATAAGGTGCTTCAGAAATAAACATTGAGTGCTGAAATTACGAATCCTTTTTCTCGTAGTCAATCGTCTAAAATAAAATCTTCTAGGTCTATAGACCACCTTTTTTTTAAAATGTGCATATTCTGGAGCACTCCAAGAAAGTTCTAGGTTTCCTATCTCATTATTCCAGCTTACAAGATGAACAAAAAGATACGGTAGAGCTAGGGCAGTTATTGTATGAGGTTTACTCAACGCTAAATACAGCGGCCCCGAAAATATTGATAACAACAGTATGAACTGTCCCATAACAAAACCCGTTGTTGCTGATACCTTCTTCTCGAGTTCGTCTTCCACAACGCGATCCCGGACAAGAAATAGATAAGAGGGCGTTACAGAAAGTGTCGTCATAAATCCACAACAAAGCCCGCGCAGAACGTCCGAATTAATAATCTTTATGCCAAATATCCGAATACCTAAAATAATATTTCCCACTAATGATGGTGTCATACAATGATCTCCCTTTTTGATTTTTTGATTTAGCTACTTGATTAAGCTAATAAAACAGATGGAATAATATGAAATACAATGATACTATTAATTAAGGCATTTACCAAAAACATCCTTGATACTATTAATTAAGGCATTTACCAAAAACATCCTTGATACTATTAATTAAGGCATTTACCAAAAACATCCTTGATACTATTAATTAAGGCATTTACCAAAAACATCCTTGATACTATAATTAAGGCAGTTACCAAAAACATCCTTTGGTCTAATTTACTAAACAGATAAACAGAAGCCGTTTTTCTCCCATTCCCCATTGTTTAGGCCCAATGAATAGAGAATGGAAATTCTTGCTTAATTTTTTTATATAATATATAAAGAATAAAAATAAATTTTGATTATTTCAATGTTTTAGAGTTTATTTGTTTGTTGTACAAAAAACCTTTTGAATTCCCGGTAGAAAGCGATTTCCCTAATGATAAAGCTTTTAACGCTGAACGAGATCCTTTCCCCTTCCAAAAATTTTTACGAATCCGCTTTTTTGATATAGAAGTGCGTTTTTTTGGAACTGCCATTTAAAAACGAAGAGGTTATTCATTATTTAGTTGGATGTGAAAGACATCTATTGTTCAAAACTAAGCATTCTTTCCTATCTAAAGTTTCTTTTCTATCAAATTAAAACAAATTAAAAATTAACGATCTTTCTTATAGCTTCCTTCTAAAGTTTCTTTTCTATCAAATTAAAACAAATTAAAAATTAACGATCTTTCTTATAGATTCTAAAAGTATGAAGTAGAAAAAAAATACAAAAATGGATACATAAGAAAAATACAAGAAAAGATACGAAGAGATTCGTCCACCCCCAACAGATTTTATACCCTCTCCTACAAAGAAACTCATAATACCAACTCCATTTGTAATTCCATCAATTACCCTCCTATCAAAAAAATCGGTGAATTCTGCTAACCCTCTTATACCTCGTGTTAAAAATGTTGCATACAAAGAATCTATATAACCACGATTATACGACCAAATATATAGACCATTTATCATTTTGTCTGAAAAATTCCTCTTAGGACCTGTTTTAACAAAAAAATTAATTAAGTCCAAATTTTGCAAAGGTGAATAAACAGGTTTATATAAAAAAGATGCTATAAAAATTCCGAAATAGGCTATACTGACAGAAAAAACCACACCCTTCGCAAATTCAGACCAATCTATTGAATTATTCAAATTGGGGTGTAAAAGGTTTATATATGGGATTAACCATTTAGATAATATATCTAAGGTCGTTCCATCCTGATTCAAAGGAATTCCTAGGAATCCAAGGAACAAAGTAAAGAAAACCAATACAAGTATAGAGAATAACATAGTATTATTCGATTCATAAGGATATAAATAAGATTTATTAGTCTCAAAAGAAGTAATAGTAATAAAAGGCTCTGTAATCTTTCTTACATTCTTATCAAGTCGATATGTCTTCTTTGAAAGAAAAGAAGTGTTTTCATTATTAGTCAGTGTTAATAAGGTTAATAAACAAAAATGAGAGTTAATACTTTTTGATCCCTCTTTACCCCATATAGATATTGAATAGAAGGGTATATTTTTTTTTCCGCTATAATTTTTGAAGTTGGCAGTTAAGTGCCCTTCAAACGTAAGAAAATAAATCCGAAACATATAAAATGTGGTTAATCCAGCTGTCGACCAAGCAATTATTGCAAAAATAGGCGAATACAACCAACTATCATTAAGGATTTCATCCTTGGACCAAAAACAAGCAAGGGGTGGAATACCACAAAGAGAGAGTGTACCTAATAAAAAAGCGGTTTTTGTAATTGGCACATGTTTTATTAAACCTCCCATAAGAGCCATATTCTGACTTTTTTTTGGCGAATATCCAACAATGGTTTCCATTGAATGAATAATGGATCCCGACCCTAAAAACAATAATGCTTTCGAATAAGCATGAGTCATCAAATGAAATAAAGCACTGCGATAAGATCCCATACCCAGAGCTAACATCATATACCCCAATTGAGACATTGTGGAATAGGCTAACCCTATCTTAATATCTTTTTGAGCAAGAGCTAAAGTAGCTCCTAAGAATACTGTTAATATCCCTATTAATGAAATGAAATTCATTATGAAAGGTATGAGTATGAAAAGAGGAAGAAGCCGGGCTACAAGAAAAATTCCTGCTGCTACCATCGTGGCAGCGTGTATAAGAGCGGAAATAGGAGTAGGGCCCTCCATGGCATCGGGTAACCATACATGAAGAGGAAACTGTGCAGATTTTGCAACGGCACCGGCAAATAATAGAATGGCACACAAAGTGACAAATAAAAAATGGACCTCATTCTTATAAATCAAATTATTGGATATTTTGAATAAATCTATAAATTCAAAACTTCCGGTTATCCAATAAAATCCTAAAATTCCTAACAATAAACCAAAATCTCCAACACGATTAGTTACAAAAGCTTTTTGACAGGCATTTGCTGCAAGCGGTCGTGTGAACCAAAATCCTATCAAGAGATAAGAACATATTCCAACCAACTCCCAAAAAATATAAATTTGTATCAAATTAGGACTAGTAACTAATCCAAACATAGAACTACTGAAAAAATTTATGTAACTAAAAAACCTTAAATATCCTTGATCATGAGACATATAATTATCACTATAAATAAGAACTAAAATTCCAACAGTAGAAATTAAAATTGACATAATAGTAGAAAGTGGATCAATCAAGTAACCAAATTCTAAACAAAAATTAGAATTAATGATCCAAGACCATACATGTTGATA